ATATATAAATAAAGGGCCTGGGGGTAATTCAACTACAGGTACGAATACTGGTACAAGGGAGAAGAACGAAGTAGCTCGACTTAATAGTGGAGAAACTAGATGGTTGGGCACTCTCCAATCCCCTAATGCCTATCCCTATCCCGCCGCTCTTTACCCTGATGTAAAGTAAAAGCTTGAAAACGAGTTGGCTTGAGTAGTCAATTCTGGGAGCTCTTGAAGTCCACCGGGACTCACAAAAAAAAACAGGCAGCTGGAATTTCGTTCTCGGCCTGCTGCCTGTTTTGTCCACTAGCAATACACCAGTAAGTCAGTACAGCACAGATGCTTTTCATAGCCCTACTAGTCTTAGAGCTAGGTAATGCTAACTTAGAGATCAAATAAAATAAAGTAGTAGCGAAGCCCTCTTCTGCTGAGTTGCCTTTGACACGTCATAATAGACATAAGATAGAGGGAGAGATCGAGATGACATCCCACCAAGACGAGGTGGAAGGTGTTACTAATTCCCTGATTTTCAAACCAAGAGGGTAAGGAGAATAGGTCGGTATCATGAGCTCGTCTGCCTATCTTGTATATCATTTTGGGTGCTAAGAAGTTAGGGCTTTAGCTAGCTCTTATCCTCAACCTATTCAAGCGGCGGCGTAGCGAAGCTATCGGAAGTACTTTCGTAAGCATCTCCGTCGCTCAATAGCAAGCCTTCGTTACCGATATATTGACTATTGGGATAACATCTTCATATAAAGATGCCTCTATCAATGAATTTTTTCATGTTGCACTAAGTTAGCATGAATTGCTAAAGAGCGTAATTCGACTTTCAAATATTTAACGTAATCAGAGGGCGTCTTCCGATGCAAGGGAATTCTATCTAGCAGACAATGGATAGTCTAATCTCCTATAGGCAAGTGCGCTTGTCGATCCTTCCCTCCCAAGGGGATCCATGAGATAGCAGTCAGCTTGACGATCCATCCAAGAGGTAGGATTCTGACTTTCTTTTCAAGCCTAACATCTGTCTTTTCTCTTTTGAGGTAGAATCACCCATCTGGCTTGTCAAAGAAGCAATCTAGCTATCTGTAACAGCCTTTGCGTGCGGTGAAATGACTGTCCTTTCTTTTATGAACACTGACTCGATTCGAACAAGCTTTTCTTTACCTAATCGGCTGGCAGATAAAGGAGAAATTCCTCCCGAATGGAATAGTCTTCTTTTTTTTTAATAATAACAATTAATTATCAAATCAAAAGAGAAAGAAGCTTATTCAGGGGCTAAGTGAATTCTTGGAACTTTCCAACTTGAATTGAATTGAACACTGAAAGCTTCCAATTGACCTTTGAAAGGTTTCCCCGAAGAAATGCCTTGAAACTTTCCTTAGCCTAGGTCTCCCTAGTCAGTCTTTTCCTCTCCACTCGTACTACAAGAAAAGAAAAAATGGAGATAGATTTTAAGTGTTCATTATAGAAAAGAAAGGTTCAATCCATGTCTATTCTGGCACACCAAAGCCTCTGTGAATCCAGTCTAATGGAAGTAAAGTGGAGCCTACACGAGCGTCCTCACCTTATGGCTCCCTTAAAAGGACCAAAAAGCAGTCCCGTAGAAAGAAGTCATCAAAAAGACTACAGCTCATAGTAAAGCCCAAGCTACTGAGGAAGTGACTTAGATATCCGGAGTCGGTGGGATGACTAGGAGCGGAAGATGCTAGACACCGGAAGGACAACTATGGAAAGAAATGAGGAGCTATAAAGGGGCCATAAATTGCAACCTCCTTTCCGGCACGACAGAACCCAGACGGTGCTTCTGCGACACCCCCTTTGCTACTAGATGCGCAACTGCACATCCTTCAGCCCTAGTGACACAGACCAAATCCCCATTTCAAAAGCCTGGGATCCTGTCCCTTGGACGACTGTAGTAATTGGAGAATGGCAACCGATGATTGGGCCCTGCAGTGGTAGAACCTGGTTCACCAGGCGTACTACTTCCCAACCTTCTGTGGACCTTTCTTCTCTTCTAGTTATGGAGAGCCTAAATGCAACCTTTCTCTTATATACGATACCACCAGACGCGCATTCCTTGGGATCAGAAGGTTTTCTATCCCTGTGCGTGCTACTGCTCTAAGGCTTTAAATAATGAATTTGATGGCATGCTTTCGACGTGCTGTGATGAGAGGTGCCTTAGCCTAACATATTAACATCCCGTCCTTTTGAGTTGTAAGCAATGTCCCTTCGCTTGATAAGACTTCCAATGATAGAACGGCTAGGACGGATAGAAAGATTAGAATCCTTTTCAAATGTTTACGTAATGGACAGATTGGACTACTGGAAAACTGAGACTGCTAATGGAAAGCGGTAATAGACCGCTAGACTAGTCTAGACCACTTTTGCAATTGAAGTGAATCCCTTAATCCGAGTATAGGAGATTACGATTTTTTATGGTCCTACACCTGCGGCAAGCACATTCCCTGGCTATAAGAAAACAACAGGCACAAAAACAAAAAGAAAGACGGACTTAAGTCCCCACATCATGATCAGGGGTGACCTTAGGGTCTATTCCACCAGCTGAAATGAAAGGGAGGAAGACAGAAGGAATCGAAAGAATGGAAAGCTGCCAAGGCTTTCAATGATAAAAAGCAGGGGCGGAAATCAAGCTTTTTCCTTTTCGCCGCTGACACATTCTCCTTATAACAATAAAGGATAGGAAAATGGTTTTACAAAAGAAGAACCAGTCCCGCCATACAAGAAAAATACAATAAGAGAAGGAAACCTCTAACAATAAAGAACATGTCCTACAACCGCATACACATACCCTCGATACAAAGAAAGAAAGCAAACTCAGTCCTGTAAACTTACTACTTAAAATACATAAAAGTATTGAACTTCGAACAAGCAACTCAAGGAAAAGGAAACTGCTTTTATCTCGCTCGTGAAAGAAGAAGAGAAGGTGAGAACCGGAGTTCCAAAGTGGAAAGCGAAGAAAAAGACGGTCGCCAATGCACCTATAGAGATAGCAGCCGGGTCTATTACACCAAGATCAAACAAAACAAACCCTTCCCTAAAGCAAAGAGGAAGAAAAATATTCCTCACAACACACCCGTGAGGAACTTCACTCGTGAACCCAAAAATGTAAACATTCAGGAAAAGCCGATTGGCGGCATCAGCCTCTTCAGTGACAGCTTATGATGAAGCGAAAGGAAAAAAGCCTATTTATTGAGAGGAGAGGCCAAGGCCTCCAAAAAGACCTGCGAAATATTCATATTCTAGTTTTCCCCTCTGCTAGATCTATAGCGGGTCAAGCCCTTCACCTTCAGCCCTTAGGGAATCTCTTTTCTTTCTCTGGGAAACCCGTAGGCTTTTTATTGGCTTTCCGGGCCTAAAAATAGCAAAAACAGTGGTGGAGCGCCCACTTTCGGGGATCCGGACAACCTGCCCAATATGATCTGCCTAAGCACTAAGAGAGACATCATGTGCGGGAGTGCACAATCAACCATGAGGCAAGGTAAGATACCGAAAGATCCGCAGGCGAGTGGTCTTATTCTACAGGCTAGGGATTACCCCTAAACTAGGTGTTGCCTGATCTCTCTACGGTAGGGTAGCTCGCACTTGTCAAGCTGTATAAAGGCGAGCAGCCCTTATAGCAAACGGCCTACTTATAGCCCTAAATATCCTACTCAAATTTGTTCCCCGGGTCGAAAAAGATGCTTGCCACCTCATAACAGATGGGCCCTCGTTATGTAGGTTTTCACTGAATATATGAGAGAGAGTGGTAGGGGGGTCTCTTCTCGTTGAGCCCGCTTGGATTCTTTATTGGCGCACGCAATTGAGGTTTTTTTCTTCGGCTGGGCTAATACGTGTTCTTAAAAGGGATAGTCATTCTTTGTTAACTTAGGGCTGAGAGGCCCTCTTCGCTGTGGTTGGCTTCTGGCCCACCTACCTACTACGGGTCGGATTCCGAATAACTACCAAGAAACCCGGTAAAACGAAAAGTTGAGAGTGGGTGTCGGCCAGCATATTCAAATTCTATTTAATGGGTCCTATATCTACGAGATTTAGATGGTGATAAGGTTTTCCACCCTTCTGCGTAAGGATTGCCTGTCAGTTCTTACGTCCAATGAGGCAACAGTCTGGTAGATGATATTAGTCGCTAATTACTTTTGGGACTCGTATTTGACATTTAGACTGTCAACCTCACTCCTATCCATTGATGTCTCGGACGGAGATATCCTTGAAAGTCAAACTGGATGGTTGCACGTGTTTATGTCTTTTTTCGGTATACCGCTCCGCGAGCAAGGAACTTCACTATCGTATAGTTGACTCGACTCGAATCGAATGCCCTTTTATTTATAAATTGAATTCGTAACCGCCTAACTTGCCAGCTATAGGATATACGCCAATAGGCGAATAGAATACTGATAGAGGGATAGGAGTGACTGGCCCATATACAGAGACTCTCTACCTAGCCTACTTACCTCTTAGGCCTTTGGTACTTAAGTGGTAAATCCGATATTCTGTCTCACTTAGGGCTAAAATAAAAAGAAGATTCCATGCTTCATATCATAAAAAGGAAAGCTTTATTACTTTACTAAGCATCTTCTGCGAGGGATTACTAAGAAGTGGAGTCATGGGGGGCTGCTACTAAATCCTTTCGTAGTAGGAAGTCAGGTGGTATTGTATATAAAGATATACATAAGTAAGTAAGATAAGGCCGGTGGTGCGTGCTCTCGATAGTTGGGCTTTCCACTCTCTTCGGTTCAAGCAATATATTGCGTATGAGAGATTGGCAATTCATTCTTTAACTGGTTGGTGTTGGGCGGTTAGTGGGAATAGTGCTTACTTTCCGGTTAGTAAGGCAAGCAAGGAACTTCTTGGATGGTTGGAGATCTTTCCTTTTTTTCGATTCCTCGCTTACTAATGTTCTCCGGGTTTAGCAAGATATCTTATTGGTTTAGTTAGCTAATTCCTTCAAACCCGTCAAAGTCCCATATCTCCTTCTCTGCCTTTGTCCCCTTACCATCTTTCTAACTCCCTTACCTCTAAGACTGATTCTTGAGACTATTACTATTTCATAAAATGCTAACCTAGGATGAGAGCTGGAATGGATTTCTGACTTCCACTTCCTATAGGACATGAGGTTTTCTACGCTAAGAAGGATTGTAGCGCTTCAAGCCTATGCTAAGAGAGTAAGGTTCCTGTCTCGATCCTTTTTCTTTCCTTTCTACTTTTGTTTTGCTTTCTTTCTTTGTCGGCAGAATGCCTTTTCCGTTCGTCCTATCGCCTGAACCCGGCCTTAGCCTTAACAGGAGAAGAACTTAGCTGATGACTCGTAGGGAGAGCTGACCTCTTTCCTATTTGATTCGATAGTGGGAACTCCTGGCTTCTCTGTCCGCTCATCTCGCTTTTGTGCCTACTTTCCCGACGAGAGTCCATCGGACCAGTCTTTGAGTGCCCTTTCCAAAAAAAGAAAAATTGCTAACTCGCGCATTCAAACTTTTAGCCTTAAACGCTCTATGGGAGGGCAATGGCAATCAAGAAATTACCGTAGAGCGATGCTCGAAATCGATCATGTTGGTTTTGCCCAGTAGCCATTCTCAGCGGAAGTACGAACATGGTAAACAGAAGAAGCTGGCTATCGACTACTATCCGGCTCTCAATAATAGAAGGTAGCCAACTAGGGGGCAAGTCCCCCGGCAACCCCTTGATAAGAACCTGAGAACGACAAGAATGATCTCTGGCTCCCTATTATCTCGCAAAACCAATGGTTGACTGTGGAGCAAGTGAAGTTCGGTATGTTTACCATGAGTGGAGGGTAATCTTGCAAGTGTTCCGCGAACGACCAGCCAGTGGACAGGAGTGGGCCTGCAAAATGGAATTGAAGGGAAGGTCGCCCTTTTTTTTAAGAAATTCTGTCAGTGAAGAAAAGTAAACTGTCATACCAGGCAAAGACTTAAGCCGCCGACCCCCGCCAAGGAGAAAGAAACCTTAAAAGGCAGAGAGCCCTTAGGAATGTCATTCGATTCCCTTCCTCCGACGCCTAGAAGACAAAGGACGGGGAAATCAAGCCTTTCTAGTGAAGCTAGCCTATTAGGCGCTGTGTAAGAGCTCTATGCTATCTATGGAATAGCGGTCAGTGCTGCTTGATTGACTGCTTGAAAGTTTGAACCAAGTCTTGGATTCGGAAGAGAAGTAGGCGTAGAGGATATTGGGAAAGATCCCACATCTGGTTAACTGCTTTAGGAGTGCCGGCTCCAGGCTAGAGAAAAGATAGGCTATTACTGAAGCTGTGAAAAAGAATTGCTAGCGAAAGTTTTCTTTTCTTAGTTTAGTCACCGATAAAGAAAGTAGCTGGGCTTCCTGGTGGTATGAAAGAAATAGATCTTTAGTGCCTTAGACGACCTAGAAGGAGGATTGCTTCTCTCACCCGTAGGCGCAAGAAGCGTAGCCCAAAATTCTTTTGAGACGAATTCATTCCGAATAAAGGAAGGCGGTCGTGATAGGGAAAGGCTTTGCCTTACTTATTACCAGGAAAGATAAAATGGGCTAAATCGCCTGCTAGAGAAGAAGCTCTTAGGGAATCGATCTAGACTAGATGAGATTCCGGTGCCATTAAACTAGCTGCCAGAACGAGTGAAAGAGATAAGGATCCAGGTAGTGAAGTCACCCTCGGGGGGGGAATCTAATCTCCTTTATGTAGAAAGTGGAGGTCGATGCCTCCAGAGCTAGATGGAATGGAAGCAGCCCCTGCTTTAGGTGGTTCTATCATATAAAAGAGTGACATCGTGGCTTCGGCATCGAGACACTGACTCCCAGATCAGCGACCCACTCTCTTCTTAAGGGAGAGAGACTTTTCCCAATGACAAGATCGCGTCACCGAGAAGAGCGTAGTACAGTATAGAAAAGACCGAGAGAGACATCAAGGCTACGTACGCGAGAATAGAGCGCGAATTCGAGTCACGGGAATAGACCCACCACTGATTCATTCAATTCCAGCTGCTGATTACGATGCTGATTCAACAAGTTCGGATGGTAGGGTAGGGTCAGGCTTGGAGTGAAAGAACCTGGTAAGTCCATCTTTCTAGGTTCGATAGGACCTGAGAATCCCCTTATTAATTGAATAAAACCCGGAACCGAGAAGGCTTTATTTAATAAGCCTAATTAGCCAGAGAGAGTGGTGAGAGTACCCTTATTTATACAACGTCCTTACCTTACTTACGAAGAAGTAGTTGGAGCTGGGCTCCGAACTATGAGAGTTTGCTTTTGTTTTATGTTTCTAAGAGCGGAAAGGTCCCTTATTTGATCAGACCGCTCCTGGTGTTCGAACTAGTCATTAATGGTCGGCTTCATTGGTATCCTTTCGGTATGCGTTGCGAACACTTTCATTTTTAGCGTCTCATCTTCTCTAGAGAAGCGAAACTCGAACGGATAGAGCAGATGGTCCAACTACATAACTTTTTCTTTTTCATTACTTCTATGGTCGTGCCTCGTGGCACGGCAGCACCCTTACTATTGAAATGGTTCATC